AAAGCCTTGGTGTATTCACTCTTTTAAAGCTGCAATTTAATGTTGTATATCAACTACAAGGCCAATAGTTTATGAGACTAATAAAATTAAAGATGTAACAGAACATATTATAGCCAGTATTACGCATCATATTGGGGTTTTAAATTGATTCTGAGTTTGTGGTGTAGCTAAAATAAAATTAAATGTTATATTAAAATAATAAAATAGATTTATCAGTCTTCCTGTAATTAAAACTATTACTACAACATAAAGGTTTATATCAGCTAAAGTGTTAATAATGATTCATTTCGGAAGAAATCCTAAAAATGGTGGAAGACCTCCTAGGCTAAACATTACAATTATAACGAGGGAGAATATCGTCATTCTTATTCGTGAGACAGAGAAAGATAGTTTACCAAGTATAGAATTTCTTTTTATTAGAAGACTAATTAAACCAATTGTAATAATAATATACACTGAAAAATATAGAGTGAATGTGTTAAATGAACATTGAGTAGTAATTAAAATTCATCTTATATGACCAATGGACGAATATGCTAGAAGGGCCCGGAGTTGTGATTGATTTATCCCACCTACTCCACCAATAATAGCCCTTAATATTACTACGATAAATAAAATGAAGGGTGTTTCTCGAGGTGCTAGTATAATTATTAGTAATATTGGACTAATTTTTTGTCATGTGGCAAGAATTAAACATATAAATCATGAGATACTAGATATGACATGAGGCAATCATTGATGGCATGGGGCTATTCCTAGTTTTACTGTTATTCTAATAATAAATATTACTATAATAATAGGGGAAAAGGAAGAGTTCGTTAATGGGTTAGTTGATATAATTCCTGCTGTTAATATTAACCCCCTTCCCACGGCTTGAATAATAAAATATTTAACTCTAGCTTCGGTTTCTTGTAAAATTTGAGAGCTAGCTACTAGTGGAATAAAAGAAAGAAGATTTAATTCTATTCCCATTCATAAGTATAATCAATTTGTTCTGGATAGGGCAATAAAAGTACCTATAATAGTGGTAGATATAAATAAAAAGAATGAGGGTGTCATAAAACTATGAAAGGAGTTGAACCTTTCAGATGAGAAGTTAGAAGCTTATATCTGACCCCACATAGTTTATTTTCATTCTAAAGAACCTTCATTTCATTCGTGATACAAGCCTAAGATTAAAATAATACAAAACCCGATGATAATTAGTTTAACTGCGGTAGATAAAAACCTAATAGATGGGATTGGTATTAATAAAGCGATCTCAATATCAAATACTAGGAATAGAACAGCTAGAATAAAGAACCGTAAAGAAAACGGGATTCGTGCTGAGTTGTGGGGATCAAATCCACACTCAAATGGTGTAGATTTCTCAAAATTTACGTTTATTTTTTTATTTAATAAGAATGTGGCAATAATAATGGCAATAGGAAAGATAGCAGCGATGCATATAGCTAAGGTAATTGATATCATTTTTCCAGGAGACTTTGGTCTCTGTTTATGAAGTAAAAATTCATTGCTGTTGCAAGCTTCTAGAAAAGATGCTGGAGGTGAAACCTCGTGTTTAACGTCATCAAAGTTATCCGTTCGTCCGGCGCAGCATCATACGACTAAAAAGGAGACAATTATAATAACAACTAAGGTTATTGGTAAAAATTGTTTTCACGTTAGGCTTATTAGTTTATCATAACGTATTCGGGGGTAAGCACCACGGGCTCAAATAAATAAAATTCTTACGGACGAAAGAGTTAAAATTAAATTAATATCATTAACAGGATTTATTACTGAAACTGACATGAATAGGGCCCTTGTGATTATACCTATTGCGATAATATTTATATACTCAGCCATAAAAATTAATGCAAAAGTACCGGACCTGTATTCAGTGTTAAAGCCAGATACAAGTTCTGATTCTCCTTCTGCTAAATCAAAAGGGGTCCGGTTAGTTTCGGCTAGAGATGTAATGATTCAAGTTACTAATAAAGGTCATAATATTATGGATAGAACAATCGATCTAAGTTTTGAGAAAGCGTTTAATCTAAGAGTTGATATTAAAATTATTGGTGTTAAAATAACTAAAGCTATTCTTACTTCATACGAAATTGTTTGAGCGATTCTTCGAAGGGCCCCTAATAAAGAATATTTTCTATTAGAGGCTCAACCGGAAAATAATGTAGTGTAAACGTTTATTCTTGATAAAGAAAGAAAAAGTATGATTCCTCATTTTATTATAAGAGAGGCGCTTGAATAAGGATATAAAGATCATATTATTAAAGCTAAAAATAAGGCTAGTATGGGGGCCATGATAAAAGGAATAATATTAGCATTCGTCGGCTTATTTAATTCCTTAGTAAATAATTTAGCGGCATCTGCTAGGGGCTGAGGGATTCCTATAAGTCTTACTTTATTAGGCCCTTTTCGTAGCTGAATATATCCTAAAATTTTTCGCTCTAGAAGAGTAAAAAATGCTATAGCTAGGAGTATACATAAAAAAATAGTTAAGATAGTAATAATTATTTTGATAGACATTGTTTTAGGGTAAAAATACCTTGTTTAAAGCTTAAATCTAATGCACTAGTCTGCCACTAAAACTGGCTACAGTATATAATACATGGTCTGATTGCAACTCAAATGCCTTGCTTAGGCTATATAGCCGTTATAACAACATGGTAATAATTAAATACCTATAATGACTTTCAAAATCATTTTAATATGTTGCTGTGATACTTATAGTTAGATGAGTAGGAACATTCCTGTGGGTTGATCCTAAATCAAGTGCATAACTCTGCCAACTCATCAGTTTTATATTTATTAAATTGAATATAATTCATAGACTCAGGTCCTTTCGTACTATGATCTATTTTATTTATATAAGGATAGAATCTAACCTGGCTTACGCCGGTCTGAACTCAGCTCATGTAGTGATTTAATGGTTGAACAAACCAACTTTATTAAACGGCTGCGCCTAATAGTTACACTAAGCCAACATCGAGGTGCCAACCCCTACTGTCAATGTGATCTCTCTAGTAGGATTAGCCTGTTATCCCTAAGGTAGCTATATTCTAAGTCATTATTGGGTATGTGTGTTATAATTTAGCTAAGAGGTTTATTTGTCTTTAGGTTGTCCCAACCAAACTAATAATTAAGTATTATGTCTTTTATTAGTAAAGCTCTATAGGGTCTTCTTGTCCTTTATAGTAATTTAGGCTTCTTCACCTAAATATCAGTTTATTAAAAATTCAAGTGAGACAGCTTTATTCTTGTGTGTCCTTTCATACTAGCCTTCAATTAAAAGGCAAATGATTATGCTACCTTTGCACGGTCAGGATACCGCGGCCGTTGAATAATTCACTGGGCAGGATGGACCTGTTATATTTTCAACAGGCGGTGTTTTTGTTAAACAGGCTGAATAAGTGTTTGCCGAGTTCCTTACTTGAATGTAGAGTTGAATTAATAAAAATTATATTTATTTAAAACAGTTTATAAGTGTTTTTTCTAATACTAGTTATAACATTATATTTATTTCATTAAATATGAATATTGTGTTTTGATTTATCAAGGAGTTATAATTATAAGATGTATAGATTTTTCACAGTAACGTGATTGGGTGGCTGGTGTTAAGCCTATAGAGAATCTTATTTGTTTGTATATAGAATAGAATTATTAAAGCTTTGCCTTTAATAACTTCGTAGCAATTATGCTCTTCCGACTAAGATCGGTGATAAACACAACCAGCTATTAAGCACCGCGGGGGTATGTAGCCTCTGAAAATATGTCTTATCACAATATTGCAACATTGTAGTATTGGTATCTAGTCAGCATTTTTTCAGCTCGGTTGCTTTTCGGGATTAAATATATTATTTTATTCTTGTTATACCATGATGCAAAAGGTACATTGAATATTGCTTTTAATTAATTTATTGTCTTTACAGTGTGTTTTTTATGATTTAGTATTATTTAATAATAAAAATTAAAATTATTCTTTAAAGTAATTTCAGGATAAGAGTAATACTCTATAAATTCATTGTAAGTGAATTGCATATGTCATGCTCTATCTTGAAGGCACAACTTCAGTTACGCCTACTATGTTACGACTTATCTCGCCTTTCGGTGAGAGTGACGGGCGATGTGTGCACACTTTAGATTGCGGCTTCAATCAGCTATATTATAAATGTTTTACTATTAAGTCCATATTAAGACAAATTGTTTAAAATGTCATCCTGTTATATATTTATTGTAATCCATCTAAGCTTATTCATTAGCTGCACATTGACCTGACGTAATAGAGGTGTATCTTTATTGCTAACAACCTTAAATTGGTGTTAGCTTGCGACGGCGGTATACAGGCTGGGTGATCAAGAATAAGAAGGGTTTAACGTGGATTGGCGAATTAATTGACAGATTCCCCTAATAGCGTAAAGTGCCGCCAATTTTTTTGGGTTTTAAACATGTGTTCGTAGTGCCCGGGATTTTGTTTACGGAATTGAATAAAAGGGTATCTAATCCTTGTTTTGGACAATTCTTTCGTTTTGTATTTGATATAAACTAAATTAATCATGTTTTATGTATTGTACCACTCTTACATGAATTTTTTATCATTACGATCGTCCGATCTATCTTGACTTGTGCTTATCGTTTAACCGCGACGGCTGGCACGAATTAGGTCAGCACTTATAATAATATCTGTGACGTAAGTTTAACTTTGGGCAAAATACTTTACTGCAGGCGTGAATCAGGGTTTTAGTTTAACTTATACAGTTATGATTATAATCATTAAGATTAAAGGTGGTTGCACGGGTTCCCAGAAGGTTGCATGTATTATATTTTATTAAAGTCAAGAAGTTGTAGCAAAAATCAAACTATTTTCAAATTTTAATATAGAGTAATTAATGATGGTATAATTATAATCACTACTACTGGTGCCAAATGCCCAGTAATTACCATTACATTTCGGGGGATAATTGTTATGGCTGGGTTGTTTAGAAGATTTATATGCCCATGGTTTATTCTAACATATAGGGTAAGGGAGTAAGCTGCCGCCACAAATCTTATAATCCCAACAGGTAGTAAAACAAGTTTGGTAGTTATTGTTGAGCATGTAATTAATATAATTTCAGCTATAAGATTGCATGAAGGGGGCGCGGCTATATTAGCTGCGCATATAATAAACCATAACATAGATATAGAAGGGATAGCAATATTAAGACCTTTGTTTATTAAAAGGCTCCGAGAATTGGATATTGAATAACACATGTCAGCTGAAGCAAATAAGGCAGATCTTAGCAGACCGTGAGAAATTATTATTGCTATTGCTCCTCAAATTCCTCACGGAATATTTGCTAAAATTCCAGCTATCACAAATCTTATATGTCCCACTGATGAGTAGGCAATGAGAGATTTGATGTCTTGCTGTCGTGTACAAATTAGTCTAGTGATTATTCCCCCTCATAATGTTAGTCTTAATAAATAATATTTTAATCTAAATCTAATAGGGGAGATAAGATATATTATTCGTAGTATGCCGTAACCACCTAATTTAAGAAGTACAGCGGCTAAAATTATAGATCCTGCTACTGGGGCTTCTACATGAGCCTTAGGTAGTCATAAATGAAACACAAATAAAGGTAACTTTACCATAAAAGCTAGATTTATTATAATTCAGAAAGAAGAGTGAGTGACTGAAAAATAATAGACAGAAAAAAATAAATTTCCTGTATGTGTTGTGTATAACAGGGCGGCGATCCCGGCAAGAAGAGGGAGACTTGCTGTAATAGTGTAAAGTATCAAATATATTCCTGCTTGAAGACGCTCAGGCTGATAACCCCATTTTATAATAATTAACAGTGTAGGAACAAGAGAAGCCTCAAACAAGATATAGAAAGAAAATATATGAGAAACTGAAAACCTCAGCAATAAAATAATAGTTAAAACAATGATATTTAAATGAAACCCTCTATCATTTTTTTTTAAGAAAATGTTTTGTCTTGCAGCAACTACTAATGGTATAATTCATATAGATAGAATGATTAGTATAGCTGATATATGATCTACAGCTATTAATATGTTTAAATTAATTGGCATCGAGTTTATATAAATTAATCTAGTGGCTGGAAGAATTATTCAGGCTATAAATATTATATTATAATTTCATTTAGGTTTTATTAATAGTAGGAGCGAAAGTGGGATAATAATTTTTAGCATTTATTTAAAGATAAAGAATTTAGACGGTCATTTCCGTATGACCGTCTTATTGCTGTTATACATGCTAGACCTAGACTAGCTTCACATGCCCCGAAGGTTAAAATAACAATTACAAATATAAGTCATCTAGTATCAGTTAAAACAATTAATATAAAAACTAGTCTAAGAATTATTGCCTCTAGTGCTAATAAAGCTATAAGAAGATGAATTCGTTGTAGTATTACACATGTTAGAGTAATTAGGACTAATAATGGAGAAACTATTACTATTCAAGATGTCATAGTACATAGAAATATTTTCTGTTTCTGGTTTACAAGACCAGCGCTTCAATACATTAGCTTTATGTACTCTCAGATTACGGAGTAGGCCGATCTCTAGCTCCCAAAGCTAGTATTTTGTTTAAATTATAATCTGTGTTTAACATTATATGTATTTCTTGCGTGAAAAGCAAGGGTATTTAGTTATACTATAAACACTTTAATATTGCTCACGGATATAAAATCATATTTACGGCTTCAATGTAATGCTTTTAATTAAGCTACTTGAGCATACAGATAGAATTGTTCATCTAATAATAATAGCAATACATGCAATATAATTTAGGGTAGAGTTGTTTTGGAGCCTTATAGTATAAGATGATTGGGTTCTTATAGAATTAAATATAACTGTTGGAATTAATGATCATCCTTGATCAATTTCTTTAAGTTCTATTAATGGTAATTTTATTAGAATGTTAGGAGAAATATGTGTTGATAGTGGGGTTAAAAATCACATATAACAGTGAGAGTTTACTAGAATAGTGGGGGCAGTGGATTTATGTATTACTACCATAATTCCAACGATAATCCCAGACGTTACTATTAAAGGAGCAAGAATTTTTATTATTCTAGAAAAGTTAGGCTCAACACATGGAACAGTGAAAATTCAATTAGTAAGAGCTCCTCCAATAATCGCTAGAGCTGCTAGAACTCTAACTCTAATGATTTGAGTTATGTTTTCTGAGGAATATTGAGAAGAAGGGCTTACTGTTGGAGCTAATATAGTATATATGGTGAATCGAGTTGAGTATGCTGTTGTTAAAATAGTAGCCACAACAAATATAATGAAGATAATTAAGTTTTTTTGTGTCATTAGTATTGTCATTCTTTCAATAATGAGATCTTTAGAATAGAATCCCGCTAAAAATGGGGCCCCACATAGAGCTATGTTAGCGATTGAAATTGCGGTTGTAATTACAGGTAACTGAATTGACACATTACCTATCTGCCGTAAATCTTGTCTATGATGGTGGATATCAATCATGTTACCGGCGCAGATAAATAATAATGCCTTAAATAAAGCATGGGTGATAAGGTGAAAGAATGCAATTTCAGGGAGTCCTAAGCTTAATGTAAACATTATAATTGCAACTTGACTTAACGTGGAAAGGGCAATAATCTTTTTTATATCGCATTCTGCTATAGCTCTTGCTCTTGCTATAAGTATTGTTATAGTAGCTACTATTACTAAAACTGTTTTAAATTCTTTTCATGTACTTATAAATGGGTAGAATCGATATAATAAATAAACTCCTGCGGTAACTAGAGTTGAGGAATGAACTAGGGCCCTTACTGGGGTTGGAGCAGCTATAGCTGCTGGCAGTCATCTGGAGAATGGTATTTGAGCGCTTTTGGTTATAGCAGCAATTATAATAAGAAGAGGAATTCATTTTACAACTTCATTTTCTCAGATATTTATCACTATTCAGTGTCCTTGGTTAAATATCAGGGCAATAGAGATTAATAATATTACATCCCCAATTCGATTAGTTAAGGCTGTAATTATACCGGCTCCAAGTCTTTTTGAGTTATTATAATAAATAACTAGAACAAAAGATGTGATACCCAAACCGTCTCACCCCAGAAGCAATAATATGGTATGTGGGAATAAAATTAAGAATATTATAGATAAAACAAATAGCAATACTAGAATAATAAACCGGTCGGTGGTTTTGTCACTTGCCATGTATGTTTTGGCAAACTGTATTACTCTGGTGGCAATAATGAGCACAGTAGTTATAAAAATAGTGCTTGTAGGATCCAGAATAATAGGTAACGAGATGTTTATATTATAAAACTCTATAATATTTCATTCAATTAATAAAGTAGCCTGAGTGAATGTGATTATTATTATCGTTAATATAGATATAATTGTTGTTATAAAAAGAAGTTTGGTTGAAATAATTGCCATGGTAGAGGTCATAATATGAATTTATGAATCCACAGTTCATTGTTTTATTTAAACTACCACTACAAGATGGACAAAATAGATGTCTTATCTCCGAGCCGAAATCGGGAATTTTCATCTCATTTATATTATGGGTGGTCATCTCTATACAGACTTAAAAGTAAACAAAAAATATATCTTTGAATAAGACAGATCCCTACTTCAAATATAATATACCCAATTTGAATTATAATAAGGACTAAAAATCCTACTAATCTAGAAAATATAGATGCAGCACAGTAAGTTCCAATAAGAGTTAAAACAATGTGTCCTGCTCTTATATTAGCAGCTAGTCGAAATGATAAGGTTAAAGGCCGAACTCTAATTCTAATTGTTTCAATCAGAACCAAAAATGGGTTTAATCAATGAGGAGCGCCGCCTGGTAGGAGGCTAGCTACTCAGCTAGATGTATTGTAAACAATAGCTGATATGATTAAAGCTAACCATAGTGGGAGGCCGAATCTTAAAGTAAATAAAAGGTGGCTGGAGTAACTAAAAACAGCTGGTAAAAGTCCTATTAAATTAATATTGATAATAATAATAAATAGGGATACAATAAAAGAATTAAATCCCTTTATATGTACTCCTTGGGTGCGTGACCCTTGATCGTTTATGATCTTTATTGTTGAATTCATTAGTACATTTAAATTATTAGGAGTAATTCATAGAGATAAAGTGAATAATCTAATTGATGATATTGTGATTATTCAGAATATAATTGGAGATATATAATTATTTATTATATTAATTCCTGGGTCAAATGATGAAAAGATATCTAATATCATCAAGACTTGACTATAGGTCATTTAAGACTTTGAAGGTCTTTAGTTTTCTTAACTTAAAGTCTTATTTAATAATATTATCTCAAGCTTGTGCTGATAGAGGGATTGAAACATGTAGAATAAAATATAGGGCTGTAAAGATTTGACCCAGCCCTTCAAACGGATATTCAACAGGTCGGCCACCAATTCATGTTAAGAGAATGGTGTCAGCAGCTAGTAGTCAAAATATAATTTGACTTACCGGATAGAATGAGACCCCGCGAGCTTTATGGCGAGCTATTAATGGAAGAGCAAATAGTACTAAAATTGCAGCAAATATAGCAACAACTCCGCCTAATTTGTTTGGAATTGACCGAAGAATAGCATAGGCCCATAAAAAATATCATTCTGGTTTAATGTGAATAGGAGTGACTAATGGGTTAGCTGGAATAAAGTTTTCAGCATCTCCTAAAATATTAGGAAAAAATAATGCAATAAATGTTAGTGACATCAATAATACCGTAAATCCAACTATATCTTTAAATGTGTGGTATATATGAAATGGTACTATATTTATAGAGGATTTAATACCAAGAGGATTGTTAGAGCCTGTTTGGTGTAAAAATAACAAATGAAGTATGGATAGGGCTATAACAATAAACGGTATAAGAAAATGAAGAGCAAAGAATCGGTTAAGAGTTGCGTTGTCTACTGCAAAGCCCCCTCAAACTCATTCTACTAATATAGCTCCAACATAGGGAATAGCGGATAAAAGATTTGTAATCACAGTAGCTCCTCAAAATCTTATTTGACCTCATGGTAAGACATAGCCTACAAAAGCTGTTGCTATTACAAGAATTACTAAAATGACACCAATGTTTCAGGTTTCTAAATATATATAAGAGCCGTAGTATATGCCTCGGGCGATGTGAAGATAAATGCAGATAAAAAATCAGGATCCTCCATTAGCATGTATATAGCGTAGAACTCATCCGTAATTAACATCTCGTATAATATGAGCTACAGATGAGAAAGCTAGGTCGGTGTGAGGAGAATAATGTATAGATAGAATTAGGCCCGTAATAACTTGAATTACTAAACATACGCCTAATATTGAGCCAAAGTTTCATCAAACTGATAAATTGGCAGGAGCTGGTAAATCTACTAGGGCTCCGTTAGCAATTTTAATGCCTGGGTGAGTTTTTCGTATAGGACTAAACATATTGAAATGGCCGTAATGGGCCCTCATTAGCTCGTGAGGTCTTTACTACTATAATTAATGCAAGAAATAAAATTATAGCTATAATAACAGGAATAATTATGTTAGGTGTAGAATAAATATGAGCAGTGTTTGGAATTACTAATTTTCATATAATCGGTGAGGATTGAAATGAAGCGTATAAAATAACAAGAAAGAAGGATGGTGAGAGGACTCATCTTCAGTTTGTGATTTGTTGATTTGGCTGGAGTGCAGCAAAATAAGCAAATATTACTAACATACCGCCTACATAAATAATAAATGTAATAAGACCAAATCAGCCAGTTGATATAAGAGTTAATCTTGATGCTACAAATACAGCAATACATAAAACTGTTGCTCCTAGCCTAATAGGGGATATTATCGTTAAACATGAGATAAATAATGTAATAATTAGTCTATTAATAATTAATATCATAGGACGTCCTTATAATAAGAGGGGAATCTTCTTCAGACTTCAAAGGTCTGCGTGCAGTTTACACTATATTATAATGATCCTCATCAATAAATGCATAAATATAAGAAAATTCAAACGACATCTACGAAGTGTCAGTATCAGGCAGCCGCTTCAAAGCCGAAGTGGTGTCTAGTTCTAAAATGGTGTAGTATTACTCGAATGAGGCATACTGCTAAAAATGTCCTACCAATAAGAACGTGGAGTCCGTGGAACCCTGTTGCTACAAAAAAGGTAGATCCGTAAACTCTGTCTGCGATAGTAAAAGAGGCTTCAATATATTCTATAGCTTGAAGAAATGTAAAGTATCCCCCTAAAAGAACTGTTAAGGCTAGAGCTTGAATTGCCTGAGGGCGTAGCCCTTCTATAATTCTATGGTGTGCTCAAGTTACGGTGACTCCTGAGGCTAAAAGAACAGCTGTGTTTAATAAAGGAACTCTGAAGGCATTAATTGGGACAATACCAGTTGGAGGCCATCTACATCCTAATTCTGGAGTAGGTGCGAGTCTTCTGTGAAAGAATGCTCAAAAAAAGGCAAAGAAAAATAAAACTTCAGATGCAATAAACAGAATTATCCCTCATCGAAGTCCTTTTGTTACATAGGAAGTATGATGGCCAAGAAAAACTCCTTCTCGAATTACATCACGTCATCATTGAATTATTGTTAATAAAATAATAAGTAGTCCTAGGACTAAACATGTAGTCCCATGACCATGAAATCATGCGGTTAAACCAATAGTTAGAGCAAAGGCCCCTAGTGAGCCTGTAATAGGTCATGGACTAAATTCTACCAAGTGAAACGGTTGTCGTACCATAGCTATTAAGAATGAAATTTATAGATAGCTAGAACTCGCTCTAAGGAGCAATTTATACTTGACAAGCATATGTTATTCTTTAACTAGAATTCTGATAAAAGGGGTGAATCCATTTTCGGGGTATGAGCCCAATAGCTTTATTTAGCTTATTTTATCATCAAGATCATTGTTTTTTTAATGATAAGTGTGAATTAGATGATTTTATAGATGGAAACTGGGGCATAAATTGTCATCATATAATAACAGTTATAATAATTAAGGTTAAAATTATAATTAACGGAACAATAATTCAGTTTATAGGAGACAGGTGAGGCATACATGTAAACAGAGTTAATGGCTTACAACCAGATATAGGATTTATACATGTTGTTAAAAAGTTTATTAAAGGGATGAAATCCGTGTACGGTTTTACAGACCGTTGCCTATAATTCTCGGCCACTTTAACTGGTTATATAGTAAAGTAACATAAACTTGGAAAAGGGGCGCCGTGTAAATGTTCTCTAATAATTTTTGTTATATAATGTTTTATTAAAAATAAATATTTTTAAATATTAAAAGTGTTTATTTTTTTTTAATTACTAGTACTAAAAAAATTTATTTTAAATATGGTATTTAACTTGATATAAAAATACAAATACGTTTATAAAATCACATATGAGTGTAAATTTAATAGAGTTACTTTATTGGCGGGCATAAAATGTTTAAATTTTACTAAAAATTAGTTATAACGAAAGATTATCAGACAAACCCAAAAATTGAAAGTAAAAAGTATGAATGATAGTGTTTTGTTGAAAGGACGAAGTCAAAAAAGGCTGGCTGCCGGTCGCATAATAGGGGCGAGTTCGTCTGATTTTAAGGTTGTTTCAGGAATTCGTTAATAAATAAAAATTAAGAAAAAAAATTTTTTTTATATAAAAATCTCTTTTGTAATAAAAATAATTTGAATAAATAAAAAATAAAAATTAGTTGAAAACAGGCTTTTATAATAATATAATTTTTTATAAAATATTGATATGGATTTGTTAATAAAATTGTTGAAATTAATAAAAATCGAAAAAAATCATGATTTGAACGAAGTCCAAAAAAATTATACGTTTACTTATTTATGAATTGTATATAGATTTTAACAATTTTATGAAAGTTGAATAATTAATAATGTTTGCTGATAAAGTTAGAAGTGTAAAGTTAGGCCAAAATTGGTGATGGATTAAAAATTGAATGAACTCACTTTTTCAAAAGTGAGTTCATCAAAAAAATAAGGTTATATATATTGAGCAATTTATATCGGTCATAATATGATAACCAAAAAGAATTAGTTTTACCTTCATCGGCGCCGACATCGGCGAAGGGCCGCCAGTTTATGAGCGGAAGCCCTCAGCCGAATTGTCGATTGCGCCGGGATAGTAATAATATAATATAATAAAAAAATTTTTTTATATTTAAACAAGTAATATGTATTAAAATATACTTAACTACTAGAATTATAAGTTCCTATATATTAAAATATATATATATATATATATATATAATATATATATATATATATATATATATATATATATATGCATATATATATATATTTATGTATAAATAAAAAAATCTAAAAAAAATTATTACGTTTGGTGCCCAATCTTTTTGCTTGGAAGGCAAGTGTACTTAATATACTAACGTAATATAAATGTAACTATATGTTTTATTTATGTTATAAAATAGGTAATATTTTATCTGTTAGTTTCAAATGAGTTAATTCATTTAATAAATCTTGAAGTATCTACTGATTCAATTGCGATAGGTATAAAGCTGTGGTTTGCCCCACAGATTTCAGAACATTGACCGTAGAAAATTCCGGGTCGTTGTAGAATAAACCTTATTTGGTTAAGGCGTCCTGGAATTGCATCTGCCTTTACCCCTAAAGCTGGGACTGTTCATGAGTGAATTACGTCAGCTGCGGAAACTAATATACGAACTTCAATATTTATTGGTAATACGATTCGATTATCCACCTCTAATAAACGAAAGTGTCCTTCTTCAAGGTCATTAGGGTTTATTATATAGGAATCAAATTCGATTTCACAAAAGTCTGTGTATTCATATCTTCAGTATCATTGGTGTCCGATGGCTTTGACTGTGACGCCCGGCTCTACGATTTCGTCTGTAAGATATAATAATTGGAGAGATGGGAGAGCTAAAAATAAAAGAATGAATGCGGGGAGGATTGTTCAAATAGCTTCAACTGCCTGGGCTTCATAAATATTGCGGCAGGTAAATTTATTCATAGATAATGATAATATTGCGTATGATACAAATGTTAATACTATAATAATAACTAATATAGCATGATCATGAAATGCAATCAGTATAGTTATAATTGGAGTAGCAGCGTCTTGGAATGAAATTTGTCTTCAGTGAGACATCTAAGTGAGCTAATTGTATAGCAGAGACTTATGTAACAGATAAGCGCCTTATTGGCTTTCACTTATATGGTGTTGTAATAATAATTGTTTCTGGAGAATTATGGAAATCTAGGGGTAGAAGATCTTGTCATTCCAGTGATGAGGCTTGGTGACTAGCTGAGACAGTTCTTCGTTGACTAGTTAAAGCTTCTCATAAAATAAAAATGAATAATATAAGTGCTACGAAGGATATTATAGACCCTATTGATGAAATTACGTTTCATTTTATTATAGCATCTGGGTAGTCTGAATAACGTCGTGGTATACCACTTAATCCCAGGAAGTGTTGTGGGAAAAATGTAGCGTTTACTCCTACAAATATAATTACAAAATGAGTTTTAGATCATCGTCTATGTAAAGTAAGTCCGGTAAATAGTGGGAATCAATGAGCGAATCCCCCGAAGATAGCAAATACTGCTCCTATAGAAAGAACGTAGTGAAAGTGAGCAACTACGTAGTAAGTATCATGTAGAATAATATCAATGGATGAGTTAGCTAAAACAATTCCTGTTAGTCCGCCCGTAGTAAATAAGAAAATGAATCCTAGAGCTCATAGCATAGGAGTTTCGTATTTAATTCGGCTTCCGTAAATTGTAGCAAGTCACCTAAATACTTTAATCCCTGTTGGTACAGCAATAATTATAGTTGCTGCTGTAAAATAAGCACGAGTGTCAACGTCTATCCCAACTGTAAATATGTGGTGAGCTCATACAATAAATCCTAAAATTCCAATTCCTAGTATAGCATAAATCATTCCCAGAGTTCCGAAGGCTTCAATTTTATTGGAGTAGTGAGTAACAATATGAGAAACTATACCGAATCCTGGTAAAATTAAAATATATACTTCTGGGTGACCAAAAAATCAGAATAAATGTTGATAAAGAATTGGGTCTCCTCCACCCGCAGGGTCAAAGAATGCCGTGTTTAAATTTCGGTCAGTGAGAAGTATAGTAATCGCCCCGGCTAATACTGGTAGACTAAGGAGTAATAAAATAGCTGTAATTATTACGGATCAAACAAATAATGGGACTCGCTCAAGACGTAGCCCTTTGGACCGCATGTTAATAACTGTAGTAATAAAGTTTAAGGCTCCTATAATCGATGATACACCTGCTAGGTGAAGAGAAAAAATTGCAAGATCCACTGATGGTCCAGCGTGAGCAATATTTCTAGCTAGGGGCGGGTATACTGTCCATCCAGTACCGACTCCTTTTTCAACAGCTGCACTTGATAAAAGAAGAGTTAACGATGGTGGAAGTAGCCAAAATCTTATATTGTTAAGACGTGGAAAAGCTATATCAGGAGCCCCTAGTATTAAAGGAACAAGTCAGTTACCGAATCCCCCAATTATTACTGGTATTACTAGAAAGAAAATTATTAAGAATGCATGTGCAGTAACAATCGTGTTATAAAGTTGATCACTGCCTAATAAGGACCCAGGCTGTCCTAATTCAGCTCGAATTAGAAGGCTTATCGATGTTCCTAAAAGACCTGATCATATACCGAAGATAAAATATAAAGTACCAATATCTTTATGGTTGGTAGAAAAAAATCAGCGCAT